ATAGAATGAAATAATATTCTATTTGTACTGTATCTAAGATCAATCTTGGCTATTCACGCCCCTCACCTAGACTCTGCTTTTTGGTCTTTCAACTAAACCAACTAAACAATTGAAATTTACACTTTCGACTATGTATGAAGTCGTAACATTGTTTTTTACTGGCGGAGACACGAACAAATAAAAAAGTAAGAAGAAACAAAATTTAATTCGTTTCTTTTGTATACTTTGAAATACAAAAAATACACAATATCCATCTTTTCTTTTACCCGTTTTAGATACATAAAACTTAATTAATAAGGGGCTCCGACACTTAGATGAATAAGTATGTATCATGATCTATAACTAGAACACTGAATATGTATGTCGACCCATATCAATTAATTTGTAAAATATATACTCATACAAATTACTCATGTGCCAGGAACCAGATTTGAACTGGTGACACGAGGATTTTCAGTCCTCTGCTCTACCAGCTGAGCTATCCCGACCATTCACGACGCATCATCCTCATTTTATTTTAATATAGGACTTGGGTCTATGTCAATTAAAAAAATGAAAAGATATTACAAAGTAATATCCAGGCCCTGGTAGAATTTCTTGTATTTTCAAAAAGAAAACTTTGTAAGTTTCAATACAGTACAAATAATACAAATAATGATATGGATTGTTAATTATTTAATTTTATTACATTATTCAAAGATGCTCATTTGTACACGTATCATATATATCACATATAAGGCTTATGATGTGATAATAAAAAAAATTTCCGCTCAGATCGGTTTATGAAATAGTAGAGTGAGAATGACTAAGAACTATAAACAAACAATTTTGAGTCACTAACAAAATGAGAAGATAAATAATTAGGGAGGCAACCAGGTCTTTTTGGGGATAGAGGGACTTGAACCCTCACGATTTCTAAAATCGACGGATTTTCCTCTTACTATAAATTTCTTTGTTGTCGATATTGACATGTAAAATGGGACTCTATCTTTATTCTTAATCCGATTAAAAAATTCTTCAAAATAAAAAGATTTATCGGACTATGATGGAGTGAATGTTTTGATCAATGAATATTTAATTCTTTTTTTTTCTATCATATAAATAAATTATAGAACCGGTTGGAGTCGTCATTAATCATTTTTAATCATTTGGCGATAGTATTTCAGTAAGTATACATCCGTAAGTATACATATGTATATAGGTTTATCTTTCATCTTTTCGGAAGTTTCGATGGAAGGATTCCTTTATGAACACAATGCAGCCAACTCCATTTGTTAGAACAGCTTCCATTGAGTCTCTGCACCTATCCTTTATTTATTCTCGCTTTATGAAACCCTTGTTTGTTTTCATAAAACGGGATTTGGCTCAGGATTGCCCATTTTTAATTCCAGGGTTTCTCTGAATTTGAAAGTTATCACTTGGTAGGTTTCCATACCAAGGCTCAATCCAATTAAGTCCGTAGCGTCTACCAATTTCGCCATATCCCCCTTTTTTTGTGATGTGATTAGGATCACACATATCATCATGCCGTTTACTCTTTTTGTTCATTTCCATTTATATTATGATTATGCTAAAACCGTTGAATTCATTAGATATCGATTCCTGTATTGAAAAGTGGTTTCTCCGATTTGATTTCGTATCTATCTTCTTTCATTTTTATTGGAGACCGTAGTTGGTCCAACTAGAAATTCAATATCGATATATATCGCATAACATATATCTATTATAATATATATGTATATTATATATATATGTCCCTATTCCTATCATTTTTAGTGTGCAATTTTGAATACTTGAACGGTCGATTCTTTTTTTTTCCTCTTAGGTTTCCCTTTTCCAAATGAAACCCTAGGAATGTTTTATTATGGTCTGGATTGCCCTTTTCTCTTCATATCCTCTTCTTAGGGCGGATCATAAAAAAAAAAATGACAACGACAAAGGGTAATTTAGTATTTCAAATTTCAGTAATAGCCATATCTAATCGAATAGATATAATTAATCAATTAATCATTCCGTTAATTTACAATTAATTATTAATTCAATTTTTTTTATTATATAAATTCTATATTTTCACATTCAAATATATATATATATATATAATAAATATCGAATAAGATTATAACTTAATTAGTAGAATTACTATAATAATAATTATATTATATAATAGATTCTATTCCTAACCTTAGGTACAAAATTCTATTTCAAATTAGAATATAGAAAAATATATATATAGAAATATAAAATTATGTACTAAAAAATTTGATTTCTAATTTCTATAGAATTTTTTTCTATAGAATTTATATAGTAAAATATTAAAAAAACAATATTAAATATTGAATAGTAATTAAGAGATTTTTTATTAATAAAATTTATTATTGATAAACATATATTTGAGAATATAAATCTAAATTAATATATCAAAACGAAATGTTTTTGAAAAACAAAAAAAAAAATTAGATTTTCCATTTTTATTCGTTTCTATAGTTGAATTTTTCTACAT